TATTAGTGAACAATAATTGAATAATTCCTTCATAGAGATAGAGGACATAATTCACATGGATATAGTAAATCTCGCTTGGGCTGCTTTAATGGTAGTCTTTACGTTTTCCCTTTCACTAGTAGTATGGGGAAGGAGTGGACTCTAGAAGTACTACTAATTGAGTTTAGGAACTAAACAGTATCACTTGTTTTTATAGATCGTTCGCCAAAGTTTTTTTTATTTAAAATTTCACTATTTCAATTTAAAATTTTATTTTTAAATTGAAATAGAAATGAAAAATATCTTCATTTCGAAATTCTCTTGGATTTTAGTTGAGTAATGTATTCTATGAATAATACTCTTTCAATCAAAGAAATATTTCAATTATTTCCGTGTTCGTATTTTGAAAGTAAAAAAAGTAAAAGGAATACAAATGGTAGGAAATTTATTCCAACTGAATTCTTGAAATTTATTCCAACTGAATTCTTCATAAATTTTCTATTTCGATGAACTGACTCTTACCAAAGTTAGATATGGACCATGAGGAAGAACGGAACTTTTTTTTTATTTTGTTTACCTCTTTACTGTTCAAAGATCAAAGAGAAAACTATTCGGTTATTCCATTACGTGGATACACATTGGGAAACAACATAGTAGTTGTCCAACGAGATACTGCACATCCTAAAATATTGTCTTGGGCGAGTCACATATTGCGCCGCTTGTTTTAGTTTTACTATTTTAGAAATTTTATTTATGTTTTGCTTGTTTTATTGAACCCATTTCATATCATGGTTCAAACGTTAAAAGTCGACGGGTTTTACTAATCCTTTTCGAAATCCGAAGAAGTCATTGATTCTTTCGATCGGGATTCATATTGAAAATAATCAGAAATCTAGGAATTCGAATCGTAAAAGTAGCTTTCGATTATTTCAAATTAATTTAATTGAAATCAACACAAATTAAATACAAATAGATAAAGTAAAGAAATAGAATTGGGATACTATATAATATACATTATCACTATATATATTATATATACGTAATTAATTATATATACGTAATTAAATCGATTTCTATATATAGAAAAGGAATATGATGATACTATTGTAGATTGATCTATATTAATCTATATTAAATTAACCCGCATTACAATACAACTTTATACACTACAATAACAATACTAGATAGTATGGTAGAAAGAAATATCTGAATCTTTCTACCATACTATCGTATCTCATAGAATACGACTGATTCTAGTCTGCCCATTTCATTTAAGACGCGAAATTTTTATCCTTTTCTAATTTTTATCCTTTTCTTCTCTGCAATTATTGATAAGAAATAAAAAATCAAGTTTAATTCAAATTAATCACCTTGGCTGACTGTTTTTACGTATATTATAAGTAAAAAAGCAGTAGGAACTAGAATAAACAGTGCAGTAGCAATAAATGCGAGAATATTTACTTCCATAATCTCATTGTTTAATTTTTCTTTAATTCGCAATAACTCGGGAGTTAATCCCATAGAGATAATAAATCTTTCGCCTGTAAATTCAATGGGATGCATTACATCTCGATGATATCGAATCGGATCAATATCATGAATAACAATATCGGAGCTATCAAATCGATTCATCGTCAAGAATTGAATAGTATAACATAGGACGATCTTTTATCCATACTGAACTCAAAATTTGATTCCCGATACAATCAATAATTCCTTTATTTATTTATCATTCTTTTCCATTCTTTCTTTTCTATAACCTACCGCCCTCTTTGTACAATCATCTGATGAAGTATCATCTAACCGCCTTTCCACTTACCATTGGTTCGAAACAAACCCCAACAAACAATAGAAGCTCAATGAAAAAAAAGGAAGGAGCTAAGTTATAAACTCCTTTTTTTAATGATCAAATCTTCTTGGAAAACAAAAGAAGTATGATAAAGACGAGTACAAATTCCGGTATAAAAAAATCGAATATTCCATCAAATTCACTATTTTTTTATATATTTATATATAAATTTAAAAAGTTTGTTCTTTCAAGGAAAAACCCTTATAAAAAAAAAAAAAATTCATTACCTCGCTAATAAAAAAGTGATCCTTGTTTGATCTTTATTTTTTGAATATCCTCTTTCATTGGATTAGGAATGGGACGCATATATCAAAAGCTCAATGCGAAATTTGAATGAGATAGATTATTTCAAATTAGTAAAATTTGAAATTGAGGTTACACAAAATAGGGCCCGAAAAGGATATACTTTTATTTTAATCTTAAAAAAAAAGTATTCTATACTATTCTATACACAGTAACTATGTTCAATTTATTTTATATTGTACAAATTCCATTTATGTATGTACTCCCGGGAAACATACAATACTCTACTCTATTTCATATTTCACAGATCGGGAGTAATTGAAAAAGCCAGACCCAGTACAGTACGGTATCCCGTGGAATCCTGAATCTGATGCTAATAATATAATAATTGTACTAATCCACATATGCCTCTCTCCCATCAATCGAATC